CTATTCTTAGCCTTACTATAGAGATAATCTCAAACTGTCTAACAAGTACTATGATGAATACATGGAATCGTTTGGGTAAAGGTATGAAACGAATTGAAAAAAAAAAAAATAAGCAGTACTGAAATCATTTGCCCTATATGTGCAAATATAATTCGGGCAAATATTCCCCCGGAGTAGAACAAAAACCTAAAATAATTGAAAGGACCCATTCAGGAACAAGAAAATTACATCGTGATTTGAATTTTTATGAAACAATACATCAATGAGAAGTTAGTTCAATAAGTTACGAAAATTATTTTTTTTTTTTACTTTTTATACATTATAGAATATAGGGAACGGGAAGGAGGCCAAAACTCATGTTAAAAAAAAAAAATGGAATAAAAGCAAAACGCTTCATTAGAAAAACAGTTTGAAAAAAAAAAGAAATAAGACTGGAATCGACACATTGATTTTTTTCTCTTTTGAACCGTATGCATCCAAAGGTGCACGTACGGTTACACAGGGATACAATTTTGCCCTAATCAACCGACTTCATCGAGAAAGACTACTTTTTTTAGGCCAAGAGGTTGATAGCGAGATCTCGAATCAACTTGCTGGTCTCATGGTATATCTCAGCATAGAAGATGCTACTAGGGATCTTTATTTGTTTATAAACTCTCCAGGCGGATGGGTAATACCAGGAATAGCCATTTATGACACTATGCAATTTGTGGTACCCGATGTACATACAATATGCATGGGATTAGCAGCTTCAATGGGATCTTTCATTTTGGTCGGAGGAGAAATTACCAAACGTTTAGCATTCCCTCACGCTTGGCGCCAATGAGTTTTTTTATAAAAAAAAAGAAGACTATGCCTTCGCTCTATCGAATATGAATCAAATAATAATAAAAAAAAAAAAAAAGAATAAGTAATAATAGCATGGCACTTCGAGTTCGATATGAGCAAACCATTATTGTTTTTTCCTAACATGAGATTTTGTATTGAGATAATAGTATGAAAAAGAAGGGTTATTACCAATTGGATCTTGATCTTATGTGTCAAGAGTTAATTTCAGCGTCACAAACCATTTTTCTTCCACACCAGAAGTCTCTTTCTTATCTTTATGTTATCAGAGAAAGAGTCAAAAAAAATGGAAAAATTTATTTTATCCTTCTTGGATCGTATCAAAAAGAAACTTTGGGATTGCTAAACCACAGACAAGATAAATAGATAAATTCTAAAATTATAAATTATATAAAATAGAATTATATAAAATAGATAAATTATATATAAATTATATATAATAAATAAATAATATAATAAATATATAATAAAGTAAAATAAAGCAACAGAACCATCATAGTATTTTTCTTTACTACTACGAAAGGAAGGGTGGTAAATGGATCATCTAAACATTTGGATCATATGAGTTATATTTCTTCTTTTCGATAGAAGAAATTCTATTGCAAAAGGAAAGGAAGAAAAAAGAAATTCCATTACAGAGCCGTATGCAATGTACAAAATATGCCCGTACGGTTGTTTAATTTCTTCTTGTTATTTTGATTCCCCCTTACTTTAATCAAATCGTGCGAGATACGCATAGAAGAATCGTTCATGATGTTATATCAATATCATCAGGGTTATGATTCACCAACCTGCTAGTTCTTTTTATGAGGCACAAGCAGGGGAATTTATCCTGGAAGCAGAAGAACTGTTGAAGATTCGCGAAAACCTCACAAAAGTTTATGTACAAAGAACGTACAACCCTTTATGGGTTATATCCGAAGACATGGAAAGGGATGTTTTTATGTCAGCAACAGAAGCCCAAGCTCATGGCATCGTTGATCTTGTAGCGGTCGAAGATGAGAATACTGGAGATTTTATATTTATATAAATATAGAATTCCATTTCAAAATTAGAATTTTCCGTGATTTGATAGTGAATAGAAATCTTTCATAATCATCAACCATCAGGTTAAGATCGATCTAAGCCAACCCACTCTATTCTATCTAGAATGAGATTATATAGACACGACATGCCAACCATTAAACAACTTATTAGAAACGCAAGACAGCCAATAAGAAATGTCACGAAATCCCCCGCTCTTCGAGGATGTCCTCAGCGTCGAGGAACATGTACTAGGGTGTATGTGCGACTCGTTCAGTTCAGATCATGAGTTTGAAGAAATGAAAAAAATTTTTCCAGTATCAATGAACACTACCAATGAATAGGATAGATAGAGTGAAAGACCGCCATTTAATTTACTATCTAAATAACTATCTAAAAATGAGGATCTATCATTTACCTATTATATTATGTAATGTAATTTATGGTTTCTATTGGTGCAAATCCAATCACTCCGTTTTAGATGAGAAGCAATTCTCCATTGGTAGCAAATAGTTATCCATTAAGCGGAGGAAATAGTCTTATAAGAAGCAAAAGGGTTATGCTCCTATTCTTATTCTTGAAAAAAAAACGGACTAACAGGGTCAGCTACCTAGCCAACTTTTACTTTACAGAATTAAATGCCGTCACTGTATGGATAGCTTTTTTGTGAAAAGGACTATTACTTTCTAATTATAATTATAAAAAAAAAAATAATTCTAATTGAAAAAAGGATGGGGTAGAGCCAAAGAGTGTGAACTATACAAGTTCACAATAAAATTCGATGAAATGTAAAGAAGAGGCTCCGGTGTATAGAGAGGACCTCACCGTTTAAAAAGTTGCCATAGAAACGAGGAAACCCACTATTTAGCAGCAGTAGAATTTCTTATTTCCAGGCAAGATACCCGGAAGTAAAAATTGTGGTCGGGAAGGTCATAGTAGCAAAAGCCATTGGAATTTATATTTTATATATCGGAAAAATCCGTTTTGTTATTAATCGACCGGAGGAAAAGTATGACTGAAAGAAGATAAATACATTAGTTATTCAAGAAAGTTTCATTTGATTTAATGACCAGAGTTAAACGGGGATATACAGCTCGAAGACGTCGAAAAAAAATTTGTCTATTTGTCTCAACCTTTATAGGGGCTCATTCAAGACTTACTCGAACGAGTACTCAACAAAGAATGAGAGCTTTGGGTTCCTCTCATCGAGATAGGAGCAGGAAAAAGAGAGATTTTCGTCGTTTGTGGATCACTCGGATAAATGCAGTAACTCGTGAGGATATGGTATCCTATAGTTATAGTAGATTCATACACAATCTGTACAAGAAACAATTGCTTCTGAATCGTAAAATACTTGTGCAAATAGTCCTATCAAATAAGATTTGTTTTGATATGATTTCAAATAAAATCATTAATCAATCAAATACAAATAAAGGAATAAAAGAATCTTAATAGAATATAAGAATATACTATACAGGAAACAAGAATGATTGAAACAGAATTTCCCGGAGTCCATTCTCCGGGAAGATAGAAGAAAAAGAAATTAAGATTTGAAATAAACGAGCATCTTTCAAAAAAAAATTTATTACCCATTTTTCCTTTTTTATAACATTTTATAACACAAGAATCAACTCGGGATTCTAGGTTTTTCGAGCAAAACATTAATCTGAGCTTGAGTTCCTATTGGAGTTTTGAGGAGTATGTCTATTTATTTTTGGTTCTAGGACCTGTAGTTCTAGGGATCGACTCCCCTCTCTCCAATTGTTTCTCATTATTACGAAAAGGTAACGAAGATAAAATACGAGCTTGTTTTATAGCAATAGTAATTAATCGTTGTTGTTTCAAGGTCAACCTATTCATCCGTCTAGATAAGATTTTTCCTTGTTCACTAATAAATCGACTAATTAAACTCATGTTTCTATAATCGATTCGATCCCCCGATCCAATTGGGGGTAAACGCCTACGAAAAGATCGCTTGTATTTACGAAAAGGTTGTTTGTATTTATCCATGGTTTGCTTATTCCTTGTTTGTTTATTTCTTATACTTATATCTTATACTTATATCTTATATATAATTATATATAATTATATAATATTCTTAATATATAAATATATAATTATAATTTAATATAATTTAATAATTTAGAATTATAATAATATAATTTATAATAATATAATAATAATGAAATATTATATAATAATTAGAATATAAATATAAATAAAATAATCTATAAAATACAATTCTACTTTTTTTTATTCATTTAAGATCCGACCAAAATAGGATTTGGTTTGTATTATCTATGTGAAGATGTCAAGTTCTTACTCTTCCCGCTCCTTGGAAAAATCACACATGCATTCTGTTCCATCTATTTCTTTATTTCCCCATGAATCATATATTTTTGACAATAGCGACAAAATTTTCTCAATTCTAATCGATTGGGTGTATTGTGTCGATTCTTTTGAGTAATATATCTAGAAAAGCCCGGCGATTCTTTATTGACACCCTTTCGAACACAACTGATACATTCCAAAATCACTATAATTCTGATATCTTTACCCTTGGCCATGGACCTCCTTTTCATTTTGGATCGACTTCACTTTTTAACTCTCCTCATTTTTGTTTTTGATCCGAACCAAAAACAAAATAAAATAAAAAATATATATTTACTAACTAGAGATGGAATTTAAAAATATTATTATTATTAGAAGTCGAATGACTTCGAAGTACTATAATCTAAAACAATAAAGAAAGAGAGTCATATTCATTAATAGAAGTTCATTAATATTAATATAAGAATATTAAATATAGTAATAATTAAGTAATACAATTTTTTCTAACTAGGAATTATTCCTTTCCTATCCTAATTCCTAATCCACATTTCTATTTCTTTTATCCCAAATTATATCGTAGATTCACTGTATTTTGACTGAGGTTCGATACACTTTTTTTTCCTATCCTAAAGAAAAGGGGATCTAAATTGAAGCCATGTTACGTGGAATGGTATCTCAAATCTTCTTCATTTCTTCACATATCAATACAAGACAAGAATTCAATTAGAATTAAAAAAAGGGGAATGACAAGGCATCTGGAAATAAACGATTAATTTCTATCAATAGACCCGCTAAAGACCCAAACCATAGAGTGGTTAGCACAGGTGCCGTGGAGAGATATGTTTTTATATCTCGCATTTTAAATCCTCCTTCTTCTTTGATATTTATTTATTTTAAATTTTTTTCTTTATTATTAATCATTATATTATTATTATATTATATTTATATTATTTTATATTATATATTATATATTTATATTATTATTATATATTTATATTATAATTATATATTATATATTTATATTATATTATTATATATTTATATAATTATATATTATTATTATATTATATATATGTTATATGTTAATAATATATATGTTATGTTATATATTATATATTGTTGATATGTTAATAATATATATGTTTATGTTATATTAGTTAGATATTAGTTATATTAAGTTAATTACGTTATAGTAAATATTATTATAATTCTAATTTAATATTAAATATTATAATATTAATTTATAATATTAATATAATAATAATATATTTTTAGATTTTAAATATTTTAATTATTTAATTTTCATATTAATTATTTATAATTATTTTTTTATTTTATTTTAATATTTTAATTTTCATATTTATTTTTGAATATATAATTTATATAATATATAATTAGAATAATTAGAAATTAATATAATTATAAATAATAAAAAAATTAGATTAAACATATGATTATATGAAACTAAAAAAAAAAAAAATGACAAGAACATTATACCTAATTCTACCTAATATATATATTATATAGGTAGTAAGGTAGAGGAAAAATAGGTTAAAAACGAACGATGTAGAAAACAAGACATGGATTTTGTACAATGACACTGTACAACAATCTTAAAAAGGGATGTAGCGCAGCTTGGTAGCGCGTTTGTTTTGGGTACAAAATGTCGCGGGTTCAAATCCTGCCATCCCTACTATTCTTTCTCCTATGGACAGTTACAAGAGATTCATTGAGTAAGATCGGGTAAAATTGGACATAATTTTTGCATACTATATGTACACAAGACCCCCCCAAGGGTCAAAAAATATTTTCTTTACAATCGAATCTAATCTTATGGGATATAAGAAAACGCTCTTAGTTCAGTTCGGTAGAACGCGGGTCTCCAAAACCCGATGTCGTAGGTTCAAATCCTACAGAGCGTGATTCCGTTTATGTTATGTCGAATTATAATGAAATAACTTCACAAAACTAAAACAAAGTTTAATTGCAACTTTAATTTGACCTCCTCCTTGTAGGAGGTCAAATTAAAAAAATAAAAGTTACTCAATCAAAGGTCCAACTGATCACCGCGTCTGTATTGTAAATATGCAGTTACAAATAATCCTGTTAAAGTAATAGGAATTAGACCTAAGACGATTCCAAATAGGAAAACTTCAATCATTTCAATTTGTTTTAGGGAATAAAAAGAGAGGTAAGATCTATCCCTAAATATTAATCTGAATTATCCGTGAATCTCAATGACCAGGAATTGGCAATTGATGCGGAAAGGAACCATAGAATACCGGAAATGAAATATGAATATTCAGGGGGCTTTTTTTTTTTTAATTGTTTATTTAATTTCATTCATTTCAGATAAGTCGTATCTTGTTCAAACCAATAAATAGAGTTGCAGTTATAGTTGAAGCAGCCACTAAAAAACCGAAATAACTAGTTAGAATAAGCATGAAAGAGCTAAATTAGATATGTTCTTTTATTACATATGTGAACAAAACATTTACCTAAGTTTCAATCCATATACAATGGTAAGAAAAACTTATTGAAAGAATTAGTCTAGTTCCAATTGAAAATTCTTGATTCATCAGTCATTATAGATGGACACTAAAAAAAAGATAGATATAGGTAATATAGGCGGAAAAAGGGATTCATCAACTGTGCCATTGACCGATCCTGTGATTCCGAATCAACAGATTCCTTGTGCAATATTCCAAAACTATTTAAGTTTAAGTAATTTTTTAATAGAAATAGAATAAAACAAAAGAATTGAATTCGAAAATAACCTACATTTTTCTCATTTTTTTTTTTCAATAGATCTAAGGGCTTGATATTCCCTTTTACTTTTTTAATTTGAACTCATTGAATTCTGTACAGTAATATAATAGGTTGGTTCATTGCCCATTAGATTTGGAAAGATAAAATTGTACCATGATCTATAAAAAAAATATGAACCACGAAGGGGATTTATAGATTTTACATAACATACCATTCAAAATCTTTACTTTCTATTACTATGATGAAGCCGCTAATGTAAACCTTACTTAGATCTTATATTCGAAATTATAAGGAAACGTATATTTATACATAGACAAGGAAGATATAGCATTTCCTTTCGGTACTTATTGATACTGCGTTGCTGCGTTAGAGAAAGGATAGCTATACTGATTTGGTCTACTCTAAATACACCTTTGGTGTACAATTGACGATCTCACAAAAAAGCAGTAGTTTTAGATTTACTGATTCTATCTTTCACGAAATCGGCCACCCCCCCCCTTTTTTTTTTAACATACAAGAATTTATGGAGCT